AATAAGATGCCTGAATAAAAGGTTTATTTTGATAGAATAATTTATGTAAATTTTACTCTTATTGTAAATTTAAGAATTAAACTTACCTAATGATTTCAAAAAACATTGTGCCTCTTACACTTATTTACATGAAAAGATAAGCTAAGATTAAGCTAGTAGGTTCATACCCTAAATATAGAATTTCTTCTTTTTAATTTTAAATTCAACTTTAATTTTATTTAATTTTATAATTTTTGGGGGTTTATTTATTTCAGTTTGTTCAAATAATTGAATCATTATTTGAATAGGAATAGAAATTACAACTCTTTCTTTTATTACTTTATTAAAATCTAATAGATTTATTTCATCAGAATCTGCAATGAAATATTTTATCATTCAAAGAGTAAGTTCATCTTTATTTATTTTAGCTATTATATTTATATTAATGGGGGTTAATATAAATATAAACGTTAATATAATTATCTGTTTCTCAATGTTTATAAAAATAGGTGTGGCTCCATTTCATAATTGACTATTAAATATAGTTGAGGGAGTAAACTATTATATATTAAGTTATATACTTACTTTAATAAAGGTTGTTCCTTTAATAATTTCTATAATATTTGATTTAAATTTTAATTTAATTGTAGTGTTAAACTTATTTATTGGTTCTATTTGTGGTTTGAATCAAAATTCTTTTCGTAAAATTATTTCTTACTCTTCTGTTTTTAATATAAGTTTCATGATTTATAGAAAATCAAACTTTATTATTTGAATAAATTATTTAGTTATCTATTCATTTATAATTATTAGATTAATTTTTATTTTAAATAAATATTGTATTTATTATTTAAATCAAATAGTTTTTAATCAATTGAACTTAATTAATAAATTGTCTTTATGACTTCTTATTGTTTCTTTAGGTGGAATTCCACCTACAATAGGATTTTTTATTAAAATAAAAGTTATTGAATTAGGAGTATATATAGGGGATATATTTTTGATTTTTTTTATGGTAATAATGTCATTATTAGTAATATTTTATTACAATCGAATTTGTTTTATTTCAATCTGCTTAAATTATTTAATACCAAAATGGAATATAATGATAATTAATCAATTTAGTTTGTTAATTATTTTTTTTAGTTTTTATTCTATACCTTTTTTATTTATATTTAAAATTTTTATTTAAGATTTTAAGTTATAAAAACTATTAACCTTCAAAGTTTAAAAAATTAATTTAATAAATCTTAGAATGGTAATCAACTTTAAACTTGCAATTTAATATTTTGTTAAACTATAAGATTTACTAAAAGAGTTTTACTCATAAATAAATTTACAGTTTATTACTTTTATCAGCCATTTTAGTTAATGAATAAATGATTGTTTTCTACTAATCACAAAGATATTGGTGTTCTTTATTTTTTATTTGGTATATGATCAGGAATAGTTGGAATAATATTAAGAATAATTATCCGTATAGAATTAATCCAACCTGGTTCATTTTTAAAAAATGATCAAGTTTACAATGTTGTTGTTACTTCTCATGCATTTATTATAATTTTTTTCATAGTTATACCAATCATAATTGGTGGTTTTGGGAACTGGCTTCTTCCAATTATAATTGGTGCTCCTGATATGGCGTTTCCTCGCATAAACAATCTGAGTTTTTGAATATTACCTCCTTCATTAATATTTTTAATACTAAGATCATTAATTGAAATAGGTTCAGGAACAGGATGAACCGTTTATCCACCATTATCTAGAAATATTGCTCATTCAGGGTCTAGTGTTGATTTAGCTATTTTTTCTCTTCATATTGCAGGAGTATCATCTATTTTAGGGTCTGTAAATTTTATTACAACTATTATTAATATACGAACTATAAATTTAAGTATAAATCAACTTCCTTTATTTGTATGATCAGTTTTAATTACTGCTATTTTGTTGCTATTATCATTACCAGTACTTGCTGGTGCTATTACTATACTTTTAACTGATCGTAATTTTAATACATCTTTTTTTGATCCATCTGGTGGGGGAGATCCAATTTTGTATCAACATTTATTTTGATTTTTTGGTCACCCTGAAGTTTACATTCTTATTTTACCTGGATTTGGGCTTATTTCTCATATTATTACTCAAGAAAGAGGTAAAAATGAATCATTTGGTTATGTAGGTATAGTTTATGCAATGTTATCCATTGGTTTATTAGGGTTTGTTGTATGAGCTCATCATATATTTACAGTAGGAATAGATGTTGATACTCGTGCATATTTTACTTCAGCTACAATAATTATTGCTGTTCCAACGGGAATTAAAGTATTTAGATGACTAGCTACAATATATGGTGTGTCTTTAAAAATTTCTATTTCAACTATATGATCTTCTGGATTTGTGTTTCTTTTTACGATTGGTGGTTTAACTGGAATTATTTTATCTAATTCTTCTATTGATGTTGTATTACATGATACTTACTATGTAGTTGCACATTTTCATTACGTATTATCTATAGGTGCAGTTTTTGCAATTATATCTGGATTTATTCAATGGTACCCATTACTTACTGGTTTAACTTTAAATAGAAAATGACTAAAAATTCAATTTTTTACTATATTTGTTGGAGTTAATTTAACTTTTTTTCCCCAACATTATTTAGGATTAAATGGGATACCCCGTCGTTACTCAGATTATCAAGATAATTTCATAATATTAAACATAATTTCCTCAGTTGGAAGATTAATTTCTTTAATAAGTATTATATACTTTTTATATATTTTATGAGAAAGTATATTATCTAAACGATTTTCTTTATTTTCTAAAAATAGATTATCTTCAATTGAATGATTACAAAAATTTCCTCCTAATGAACATTGTTATAACGAGTTGCCTATAATTTTTAAGTTCTAATATGGCAGATTAGTGTTGTGAACTTAAAATTCATATATAAGTTTTAACTTTATTAGAAATTTTTATATGAATAAAATTTTCTTTTCAGGATCCCCTAACTTCAATTATAGAACAACTTATTATTTTTCATGATCATGCAATAATATTAATTATAATGGTAACTTTTATAGTATTATACATTATGATCTCAATTATAATAAATAAGATAACTAATCGATTTTTATTAGAAGGTCAATTAATTGAATTAATTTGAACATTTATTCCAGCATTTATATTAATTTTTATTGCTTTACCATCTTTAAAAATTTTATACTTAATAGAAGAATCAAGAAACCCCTTATTAACAGTAAAGATAATAGGACATCAATGATATTGATCATATGAATATACAGATTTCAAAAAAATTGAATTTGATTCTTATATAAAAATTACAAGAGATTTAGAAATTAATGAATTTCGATTATTAGATGTAGACAATCGATTAATTTTACCATACAATATTAATATTCGAATATTAGTCTCATCATTTGATGTTATTCATTCTTGAACTGTACCATCCTTGGGATTGAAAATTGATGCATCTCCAGGACGTATTAATCAAGGAAACTTAATCATTAAACGACCTGGTTTATTTTTTGGTCAATGTTCTGAAATTTGTGGTTCAAATCATAGTTTTATACCTATTGTATTAGAAAGAGTTAAGTTAAATTTTTTTTTTAATTGATTAAAATATTATTCATTAAGTTACTTAAGAGCAAGTATTGGTCTCTTAAACCAAATTTTGATGATTTAGCAATCATTCTTAATGAAAGAATTAGTTTAAAAAAAACATAAATTTGTCAAATTTAAAATATGTATTATATTCTTTTATTCCACAAATATCTCCTATATGATGAATAACTTTAATGTTTTTGTTTAATGTAATTTTTTATATACTTATGTCTATATTTTATTTTGATAGATTTTTATATTCAAAACCATTTAAATTAAAAAAAAAAATAAAACTTAACTGAAAATGATAACAAATTTGTTTTCCTCATTTGATCCTTGTACAGGTACATTTTCTTTAAACTGATTATCTAGTTTCATTTTCATTTTTATTAAACCTTATAAATTTTGAATAAAAAATAATATTAGTTATTTAGTTTTTATTAAAATTTTAAAAAATTTACATGCAGAATTTAAATTGATTATATCTTATAATGGATCAAATTTAATGATTTTAAGAATATTTTTTATGATTTTAATTATTAATTCAATTGGGTTAGTTCCATACATTTTTACTTCGTCATCACATTTAATTTTTTCTTTAAGATTATCTCTTCCCTTATGAATAGGATTAATAATTTATGGATGATTTATGAAAACTAATTTTATGTTAGCTCATTTATTACCAACTGGGTCACCAGTATTATTAATACCATTTTTAGTTTTAATTGAATTAACCAGAAATCTTATTCGTCCTGGTTCTTTAGCTGTTCGATTATCAGCTAACATAATTGCAGGTCATTTATTAATAAGTTTAATAGGGTCTAATTCTAATTTTTCATTAATATTTATTTTAATGCTATTATTTATAATATTCATATTATTTGAATTAGCTGTAGCCTTTATTCAATCTTACGTATTTGTTACATTAATAACTTTATATTCAAGAGAAATTTAATGAATAATCATCCATTTCATATTGTTGAAAAAAGACCTTGACCACTATTAAGATCTATGGGGGTAATAACTATATTATTAGGAACTATTTATTGATTAAATTATAATTCATGAATTATTATATCTATGGGATTATTTATTATTGTTTTAGTAATAATTCAATGATGACGAGACATTATTCGTGAATCTACATTTCAAGGGAATCATACTTTTAAAGTTAAATTAAGAATAAAAATTGGTATAATTATGTTTATTGCATCAGAAATCATATTATTTATTTCTTTATTTTGAGCATTTTTTCATAGAAGATTAGCACCAAGTATTGAAATTGGATCTATTTGACCACCATCTAATATAAAAATATTTAATCCATTAAATATTCCTTTGTTAAATACAATTATTTTATTATCATCTGGAATTTCCTTAACTTGAAGACATCAATCTTTATTAAAAAATAAAATAAACCAATCTATTAATAGAATAATTTTGACAATTATATTAGGAATTTATTTTACTTTTCTTCAAGGATTTGAATATTATGAATCTTCATTTTGTATTTCAGATTCTATTTATGGGTCATTATTTTTTTTAACAACAGGATTTCATGGACTCCATGTAATTGTTGGTACAACTTTTATTGTAGTTTCATTGATTCGAATAATAAATCTTCATTTTTCTTCAGAACATCATGTAGGTTATGAAGCTTCAGCTTGATATTGACATTTTGTAGACGTTGTTTGACTTTTTTTATATATCTCTATTTACTGATGAGGTAGATATTCAATTAGTATAATAAGTATAATTAGCTTCCAACTAAAAGGTTTAATAAAATTGAATAATTTTCTTTATTTTATTATGCACAATAATTATTATAATTATATCTCTAGTTATTATAATTTTAGTGATTTTTATTTCTAAAAAATCTATTATGGACATACAAAAAATAACTCCATTTGAATGTGGTTTTAATCCAATATCAAAAAAACGTTTACCATTTTCAATTCATTTTTTTATTATTGCTGTTATTTTTTTAATTTTTGACGTAGAAATTATTATTTTTATACCATTAATTAAAATAATTAATTTTATTTTCTTAAAATACTGATTATTATCTTTATTATCTTTTACTTTAATTTTAATTCTAGGTTTGTATCATGAGTGATATAATGGAATCTTGAAATGAACAAAATAGGGTTGTATTTAAATATAATATGGAATTTGCATTTCCAAGGTGCAATTATGCCAATCTTAACATTGAAGTAAAATTTACATTTAGTTTCGACCTAAAAATTTAAGATAACTTCTTCTTGTTTTAATTGAAGCTAAAATATGAGCATCTTATTGTTAATAAGAAATATGAAGAAAATTCCAATTAAAAGAGAAAAAGAATTTAAATAGCTGCTAACTAATTTAAAAAGCGGTTAAATTCCGTTTGTCTCTTTATTCATGTAGTTTACTTAAAACATTTTATTTTCATTAAAAAAAAATTAATTTTATGAATATTTGTAACAAATTTATTCCTTAATATCTTCAATATTACGCTCTATGTAAGCTATACAAATATAATAAAAATAATAACCATAATAAAAAACTTAGTATAAAAATTTTTATAGAATTAAAAAAGTATATTTGTATCATATTAGATAAATATTTTAATAAAAAACTGAGACCTATAGGTCCATAATACTCACCCCATCTTAATAAAGTTTCATTTAATGAAATAGATAAATTGAACATATAATTATTTATATAAATTAATCAACTAATTATAAACCATATATTACCATTATAATATGAATAATTTATATTAAAATTTTTAAAAAATATAGATTCAAAAAATAACCATAAACCTATAATAATAGACAATATAGATATAATTTTTAATAAAAATGGTAATCTATAAAAAAATATGTCTAATTGAGTAATTCACATAAGAAATGACCCAAAAAATAAAGAAAAAAATGTCAATCTAAAAATTCTAAGTTTTATAAAATCAAATTTGTCATAAAAATTAAATATTCTGTTATAGTTATTATATATTATTGTATAATAAAATAATCGTAATCTGTATCCTACTGTCAAACCTAATCTAAAATAAAATATTATAAATAAAATAATATTTATTGAAAAAAACACTGAAGATTCAATAATTAAATCTTTTGAGTAAAATCCTGACATAAACGGAATACCACATAAAGAAATTCTTGAAATATTAAAACAGGATGATGTTAAAGGTATTCTTATACAAATTGAACCTATAAATCGAATGTCTTGATTGTTATTCATGTAATAAATAAAAATACCAGCACATAAAAAAATCAATGATTTAAATATAGCATGCGTTAGCAAATGAATATATGAATGATTAATTATGTTTATTAATAAAGATCTTATTATTAAACCCAATTGACTTAATGTAGAAAAAGCAATAATTTTTTTTAAATCAAATTCAAATAATGCACAAAAAGAAGATATAATTATAGTTAGTATAGTAATTAATAGAAAAAAAAATCTAAAGTCAAATAACTTATAAAATCGAATTAATAAATAAACTCCAGCAGTAACCAACGTAGATGAATGAACTAACGCAGACACAGGAGTAGGAGCAGCTATAGCTGCTGGTAATCATCTTGAAAAAGGAATTTGAGCTCTCTTTGTAAAACAAGAAATAATTACTAAAAAAAAAATATAATTATCATAAAAAATATTATAAAATATAAAATGTCATCTACCATAAGAAAATATTCAACATACCGAAATTAATAATCCAATATCTCCTAATCGATTTGTTAAACATGTAATTAACCCAGATAAATAACTTTTTACTGAACTATAATAAATAACTAAACAGTAAGAAGTTAAACCCAACCCATCTCAACCTACTAAAATTCTAATTAAATTAGGACTTATAATTATTAATATTATTCTTATTACAAATAAAATAACCAAAAATAAAAATCGATTATAAGAATAAGATTCTTCACCCATATATTGGTAACTATAAATCAAAACTATAGAAGAAATAAATAAAACAACAAAAAAAAAAGATAAACAAATTCAATCAATTAAAACTAAATAACTAAAAGATAAAGAATTATAATCAATTAATGAAAATTCAATAATAAATATATTTTTGTTAAAAATAAAAATTATTATATATATAAATACTAAAATATCTAACATAAGAAATAAAAAAAATCAAATAAAATATAATTTTTTTTTTAACAAAATTTAAGGAAACTAATATTCATCTAAAGTACCACAAACTTTTATTATTTTTTAACTACTTAAATAAAATAATAATAAATCTATTATAAGAACAATAAAAAATAACGGAATAATATGTACAATTAAAATTAAAAATTCACATACTTTAAAGATAGAAAATGAATAAATATTATGGAATAAACCATGATTACTATATATAAATATATATAAATTAAAACAAGCTCTAAAAAATGAAATAAAAATTACATAAAAATAAGAACTATTAAAATAACTTATTATACTTATTATAATAAAAACTTCTCTAATAAAATTTAATCTTGGAGGACATCTTATATTTAAACAACATAATAAAAATCAAAATAAAGACATTCTAGGTAAAAAAATAAGTAAACCTTTATTTAAAAAAAAACTGCGACTAAAAATACGAATATATATAGTATATGATAGAAAAAATAAACCTGATGAACAAAAACCATGTCTAATTATCATAAAATAAGAACCCATTACACCATAATATTGTATAGATAAAATTCCTATTAAACATAATCCTATATGACAAATAGAAGAATAAGCAATTATAGATTTTAAATCAAATTGAATAAAGCAAATTAATCTAACTAATAATGAACCTAAAATAGATATAGAATATCATAAATATCTATATTTCAAAAAAGTTAATTCATTAATTAATATTACTCGAATTAAACCATAACCTCCAATTTTCAAAAAAAGACCTGCTAAAATTATAGAACCCGAAACAGGAGCTTGAACGTGAGCCTTGGGTAACCAAAAATGAAACATAAATATTGGAAGCTTTACTAAAAAAGCAAAAACTAAAAAAAAATTCTGAACAAAAAAATTAGAATCTAATTTTATAAGATCAAAAAATAAACAATTATTTATTATATATAAATATATAATTATAATTAATAACGGTAAAGAAGCAAATAAAGTATAAAAAAATAAATATAAAACAGAAAACAACCGTTCAGGTTGATAACCTCAGTTTATAATTAAAAGCACTAAAGGAATTAAACTTAATTCAAAAAAAAAATATATAATTAAAATATTTAAAACTGAAAAAATCATAAATAATGATAAACAAATTAATCATAATAATAAATAAAAATTATCAGATAAATTGTATCTTGACAAAAGTATTAATCTAACTAAAATAAATATTATAATAATAATAGAATAAGAATAATAATCTAAACCAAAAAAGTATCTAATGTTACAAAAAAAAGAATTTAAATTAAGTAAACAAAATAAAAAACAACAAAATATTAAATAAAAATTTAAAACAAATCAATTTTCTATAGTTGGGATCAAAAAAAACATAAAAAATAAAATCTTTATCATATGAATATAGAATTAGCAAAGTCATTTCCATGACTTCGAATTATACAAACTAAAACACTTAAACCCAAAACACCTTCACAAACAAATAAAATTATAAATATTATATAAATATATATATTATACATAAATATAACACAGTAAATTATTATTATAAACAATATAGAAATAATAATAAATTCAATTCTTAATAAACACAACAAAATATGCTTACGAATTAAAACTAAAGAAATTAAACTAAATAAAAATATATAAAAAACAAAAAATAAATTCATTAGTTTTAATAATTTAAATAAAATATTAATTTTGTAAATTAAATTTAAGAGAAATCTTTTAAAACATCAACAAAGAAAAACATCTTAAATCTCCAAAATTTATATTTTTTTTAAACTATTTGTTGATATTAAAATACTTATAATAAAATTAATATTAATAATTTCAAGAACTTTACCATTTATCAAAACACCTATGGCTTTAGGTACATTATTATTAATACAAACATTTTGCATAACAATTTTAATTAATATAGTTTTATCAACCTCTATTATTTCTCTGTTAACATTTATTATACTAATTGGTGGTTTAATAATCTTATTTATTTACATAAGAAGATTAGCATCTAATGAAAAATTCAAAACAAACACTAAAATAATAATTATAATAATTTCTTTAATTATTATATCTGAAGAATTAATATTTAATCATCAAAATAATGAACTTCAAGATTTTTGCTTATTAGAAAATAATGAAAATTTATATTTTATAAAACTATATAATAAAAAATCTATAGCAATTTCTATTATACTATTTATCTACTTACTATTAACTATAATTATGGTAACAAAGTTAATTAAATACTATGAAGGACCATTACGAGCTAAAAATTAATGAACAAATGTATACGAAAAACAAATATTATAATAAAAATATTAAACTATTCATTAATTGATTTGCCTGCCCCTAGAAACCTATCATACTGATGAAACTTTGGATCAATTTTAGGATTATGCTTAATTTTACAAATTATTACAGGTTTGTTTCTTTCTATACATTATACTCCAAATATTGAATTTGCATTTAATAGAATTAGTCACATTAGTCGAGATGTAAATTATGGCTGAATTTTACGAACAATACATGCAAATGGAGCTTCAATATTTTTTATTTCATTATACTTACACACAGGACGAGGTATTTATTACGGATCTTACAAGTTTATAGCCACATGAATAGTAGGAATTTTAATTATACTCTTAACCATAATAACAGCTTTTATAGGATACGTCTTACCCTGAGGTCAAATATCTTTTTGAGGAGCAACTGTAATTACTAACTTAATATCAGCTATCCCATATGTTGGGAATATAATTGTATATTGAATTTGAGGTGGATTTTCAGTCGATAATGCAACTTTATCCCGATTTTTTTCATTACATTTTATTTGTCCTTTTATTTTAATAGCAATAATAATTGTTCATTTAATATTCTTACACTTGACCGGTTCTAACAACCCATTAGGTATAAAATCAGAAATTGATAAAATTCCATTTCATCCATATTTTACTTTTAAAGATTTATTTGGATTTACATTAACATTAATAATATTATTAATCATAAATTTTACAGAACCATATTTATTATCTGATCCTGACAATTTTACTCCAGCTAATCCAATAGTAACACCAATTCACATTCAACCAGAATGATACTTTTTATTTGCTTATGCCATCTTACGGTCAGTGCCTAATAAACTAGGGGGGGTTATTGCTCTAATATCATCAATTTTAATTTTATCTATTTTACCATTTTCTATAAAAATAAAATTCAAAGGTTTAATATTTTATCCAATAAGTCAATTAATATTTTGACTATTTATTTCAATAGTATTTATGTTAACTTGAATTGGAGCCCGACCAGTGGAATCACCATTCTCCGAAACTGGCTTAATTCTTACTATTGTATATTTCTTGTATTTTATTGCAGATCCTATTTTAACAAAAATATGAGATAAAATTATTAATTAAGTTATTTAGCTTACTATAAAAGCAAGTAATTTGAAATTACTAGAAAGATTAATAATTTAATAACTTAACAAAAAAAAATGATAAATTAAAAAAAGCTTAATAGAAATGATAAAAACCATATAATTTAAACAAACCGGTAAATAACATTTTCAAGCTAAATATATAAGTATATCATAACGATAACGAGGTAATGAAGATCGAACTCAAACAAAAAAAAAACATATGAAAACAATTTTGAAATAAAAAACTAAAGAATAAAAATTTCCACCTAAAAAAATTAAACAGGTAATTATGCAAGTAAAAATAATAACTGAATATTCTCTAATAAAAAGTAAAGCAAATCCTCCAGAAGAATATTCAATATTAAACCCAGAAACTAATTCTCTTTCACCTTCAGAAAAATCAAAAGGAGTTCGATTAGTTTCAGCTAAACAACATGATAACCAACAAAAAAAAATAGGAATAGAAAAAAAAATAAATCAAACATCTACTTGATAAAAAATAAAATCTTTAAAATTATATCTACCTAAAATAAAAAAATAAAAATATAAAATTAAAGATAATCTAACCTCATAAGAAATTGCTTGTCTTACTCCACGTAAAGAACCTAAAATAGAATAAATTCTATTAGAAGATCAACCTCTAATTACTAAAAAATAAATTCTTAATCCAGAACAACAAAGATAGAACAAAAATCCATAATTAAAATTTAAATTATTAAAAAAAAAAGGAAACAAACATCACAAAAATAAAGAATGAATAATTATAAACAAAGGGCAAAAATAATAAACTAAAAAATTAGAACTTAATGGAAAAATATATTCTTTTCTCAATAATTTTAAACCATCACTAAAAGGTTGAAGTAAACCTAAATAACCAACCTTATTAGGACCTTTACGAATCTGTATATATCTCAAAACTTTACGTTCTATTAAAGTAAAAAATCCAACAGAAATTAAAACTATTAATAATAAAAAAATAAAATTTATTATATAATAAATTATTAGAAATAGATAACCTCTATTTAAAATAAATTCTAAATTTATTACACTAATCTGCCACTCTAATTAATTTGATTCAAAGTTAATTATAAAAATAAAATTTTATGGTCCTTTCGTACTAATAAAATTTAAATATAATAAGATAGAAACCAACCTGGCTCACACCGGTTTGAACTCAAATCATGTAAGGATTTAAAAGTCGAACAGACTTAGACATAAAAAAACTACCCCTTAATCTAACCTTAATTCAACATCGAGGTCGCAAACTTAAATATAAATATGAACTTACCATTTAAATAACGCTGTTATCCCTAAGGTAACTTAATCTTGTAATCAAATAGGATCATTAAAACATAAATTAATGAACATAAAAAATAAAGTTAATAAATTTATTTACCACCCCAGTAAAAATAAATAAAATAAAATAATTCAAAATAAATATTAAAATTATAAAAGTTCTTTAGGGTCTTTTCGTCCCAATTAATTAATTAAGCTTTTTTACAAAAAAATTAAATTTTAATTATAAAACTAATAAAATATATATCTCGTAAATCCATTCATTCTAGTCCCCAATTAAAAAACTAATTATTATGCTACCTTTGCACAGTCAATATACTGCAGCCATTTAATATATAATCATAGGGCAGGATATACTTTAAATTTAATCTTAAAGAAATGTTTTTGATAAACAGTCGGAAATAAGTTTTGTTGAATTCATTTAAATATAAATAAAAATTATACTAATTCTTTCATTATAAATAATAAAATAAAATTAATTAAAATATCTCAATAAAAAATTAAATAAAACTAAATAAATTAAAAAATATTTAAATTTATTACAAACTTTAAGAAAAATTCTAAAACTATTAAAAATAGATTAAATAAAATTATAATAAATAATTAAGCTTATCCCTAATTAAATAAAACTAATAATTCATTAAATTAATAAAATAAATTAATTCTAAATTAAATTTAATTCTCAAGAAACCAGATATAAAAAAGAACAATTAACTTCTAATTACTAATAATTTATTTTAAAAATTTATAAAACAATTAAATAATTAAATTATTAAATTTCTTAAATTCGGGAAACAAAAATATATTAAATAATAAAAAAACCCTGATACAAAAGGTACTAAAAAATAATTTAATAATTTTTAATTAATCCTTAACAGTTATAAATAAAAAATTAATCTAAAAATACATAAAACTAATAAAAAAAAACAATATTCATTTAAAATCAAAATGAATTTTAATTATCTCATTTATGTAAAAAATACACTTTATATTAAGCTACATTCTGTTTACTTCTAGCCTCACCTTCCGGTAAAACTACTTTGTTACGACTTATCCCATTTTAAAGGGAGTGACGGGCGATATGTACATAAATTTAAATAAAATTCACACTAATTAATTAATTAACATTACTATTAAATCCCATTTCATTTAAACATTAAAAATAAAATCCTAAACATATAAAATTTAAGTAATCCATAAAAACCTAAAAAAAACTACACCTTGACCTAAATTGCATTAATTTAATAAAAGAAAATGTACTAAAATAACATTCCATAACCATAGAGGTATATAAATATAATAAAAGGTAGAAAATATCGTGGTTTATCAATTATATAACAGATTCCTCTAAAAATAAAATTTACCGCCAAATTCTTTGAGTTTAATAGAACATAATTATTAATTTTCATAAATAATTAAGTCTAAAATAATAGGGTATCTAATCCTAGTTTTTAATATAGATTTATAAATAAATTAAAAAGACTATTATAAAAAAATTAAAAATTCCACCTAAATAAAATTTAATAAATAATCAAAAAAAAAATAATTCTAATATTAAAATATTAATTCTAATAAATTGTATAACCGCGAATGCTGGCACAAAATTAATCTATTAAAATTAAATTACTATAAAATAATAAAATTTAAAAATAAAACTTATTACTGATTAATTTAAATTATTAAAAAAAAAACATATAATTTAATTAAATAATTAATAAAAAGCAAGAATCAAACTTATTATCTATTTTTTTTTTTATTGTGCAGAAATATAAATTATAATTATACATAAACATATAATTTATTAAATTATATCTATACAGAAATAATCATAATTTACTTAATGACTATTAATAGTAACAACAACATAATGATATATTTAAAATTTTATAATGATTTAACAACAATTGTAATAATAACATATCTAATGACTATTAATAGTAACAACAACATAATGATCTATTTAAAATTTTATAATGATTTAACAACAATTGTAATAATAACATATCTAATGACTATTAATAGTAACAACAACATAATTATCTATTTAAAATTTTATAATGATTTAACAACAATTGTAATAATAAGATATCTAATGACTATTAATAGTAACAACAACATAATGATCTATTTAAAATTTTATAATGATTTAACAACAATTGTAATAATAACATATCTAATGACTATTAATAGTAACAACAACATAATGATCTATTTAAAATTTTATAATGATTTAACAATAGTTGTAATAATATACTAATGGTTATAAATATAATTGTATAATGGTTTATATAATAAATTAATAAATTTATTGTATCTATTGTACTTACTAAAATAAATTAAGCAGAAATTATTGTATATTTATATATAATTAAATGTATATATGTAAGTATTTATATATAATTAAATCTACCCTTTTATATATTAGGGTAGATTTATTTATAAGTATATATATATGTAAATATTTATATATAATTAAATATATATATATATAATATTTATATATAATTAAATATGTATATATATATAATATTTATATATAATTAAATGTATATATGTAAGTATTTATATATAATTAAATCTACCCTTTTATATATTAGGGTAGATTTATTTATAAGTATATATATATGTAAATATTTATATATAATTAAATATATATATATATATATAATATTTATATATAATTAAATATATATATGTATAATATTTATATATATGTGTGTGTATATGTAAATGTTTAACATAAATGTTTCTGTATAATTACTTATAGTATTATAATACAATTGTGAATTAAGTTTATTTCTGCTTATATTTTTTTTTTCTAGTA